TTTTTATTTTATTTTTCATAATTACATTAATTATTTGAGATAGTTTTTCAGTACGTATATGTATTTATAGGGTTATACTTTACTTTGAATCCGCAATTTTAACGAAAGGTTCGGTTCCCTTACTTTAACTAATGCAAGACAGTCAACTCCATTTATTAGAACAGCTTCCATTGAGTCTCTGCACCTATCCTTTTTTATTTATTCTGTCTTTTTTCATTTCAAAAAATCGGATTTGGCTCAGGATTGCCCTTTTTTTATTCCAGGGTTTCTCTGAATTTGAAAGTTATCCACTTAGTAAGTTTCCATACCAAGGCTCAATCCAATTAAGTCCGTAGCGTCTACCAATTTCGCCATATCCCCTTATTCTTTAATTCTATTCTTCAATTTCTTTAATTCTTATTTTTTTGTCTACCCTTTTTCAGCTCTATCGGAGACCCATATTTAGTCTAATCAGAAATGATTCTATCATTTCTGTATCCGCAATTCAATATAGATGGATATATATCACATTTAGTATATACGCCCCTCTTCCTCTCATTTTTCTCGTGTAATTTTCAATACTTGAACGTTCGATTCTTTTCTTTTTTTTTTTTTTTGTATTATTAATTATGAATAACTAAGAATGGAAAGTTAATAGCTAATATTCCAGTAGTTTATTAAATTCCTATGGATGTAGAATTTCTATTATGTGAGCCCGCTTAGCTCAGAGGTTAGAGCATCGCATTTGTAATGCGATGGTCATCGGTTCGACTCCGATAGCTGGCTTTTCTCTACTTGTTTGAGTTTTTAAATGATTGAAAATGTCCTTTTTTTGAAATCAAAGAATATTGAAAAGGCTTCTCGCCCCTCCTTTTTCCAAGGACCGCCGTGGTAGGAATTTCCGATTATTAATAACAGTTAGAGTAGTTAAATTGTTGCAGAACAAATAAAGAACAAGAAAACAAGAAAAGGACCTTTTTCTTTATTTTTTTTTAGATATACATTATATATACATTATTTGATTTGATTTGTCTATATATTCAGCAGGTCCCAGATATTGATACAATCCATCTCAGTATTTTTGAATAGTATATTAAACTCAATTTATCATATCTTTTAACCTTTAGTTCAGTTTTAATTTAGGTTTATGAAATTTCAATAAAATAAGGAGTCTTTATGTCACGTTACCGCGGGCCTCGTTTCAAAAAAATACGCCGTCTGGGGGCTTTACCAGGACTAACTAGTAAAAGGCCTAAAGCCGGGAGCGATCTTAGAAACCAATCGCGCTCCGGTAAAAAATCTCAATATCGTATTCGTTTAGAAGAAAAACAAAAATTGCGTTTTCATTATGGTATTACCGAACGACAATTGCTTACATACGTCCGTATCGCCGCCAAAGCCAAAGGATCAACAGGCCAGGTTTTACTACAATTACTTGAAATGCGTTTGGATAACATCCTTTTTCGATTAGGTATGGCGTCAACTATTCCCCGAGCCCGCCAATTAGTGAACCATAGACATATTTTAGTTAATGGTCGTATAGTAGATATACCAAGTTATCGCTGCAAACCCCGAGATATTATTACAGCGAAGGATGAAAAAAAATCTAGAGCTATGATTCAAAATTATCTTGATTCATTCCCCCAGGAGGAATTGCCAAAACATTTGACTCTTAACCCATTCCAATATAAAGGAATGATCAATCAAATAATAGATAATAAATGGGTTGACTTGAAAATAAATGAATTGCTAGTCGTAGAATATTATTCTCGTCAGACTTAAACCTAATTATAAAGAACAAGAGTTCGGACAACCTTGCCCCCTGTCCTGTTGCCCACGTAAAGAGGCCCAACGATCTGGGGATTTTTCTCCCTATTGCTATATCCTAGAATGATAGGGTTCATTCCATGTCTATGCTTTACTAGTATTTTCTGGACCGCAGAAATTAGGAATAAAAAATCCATATCATATCAAAGAAAGGTTGAACTAGTGAAATAAAAGTATCCATGTGATATATTGTGGTCAGTAACATTGATTGATAAAAGGTACGTACGGAAAGAGAGGGATTCGAACCCTCGGTAAACAAAAGCCTACATAGCAGTTCCAATGCTACGCCTTCAACCACTCGGCCATCTCTCCTACATAATAAGTATGGCCCAGAAATCGAGTGAATGGCTCGCGATTCATATTAGATTTAGATGCTGGATAGGGATGATACGTAGAATCAATTCAAACTATAAAAATAAAAAAATTTATTAGGGTTCCCATCTTTTTCTGGGCTTAAATCAAGGGGTTGGAACGACTTGAACAATCGATTTATCTTTTTTTTTTATGGGTTAAGTCGGTTTTTACGTTATTTCGTATGGTACAATTACTTTTTTTGTGGGATTGTTTTCTCACGAGAGATAATTAAAAGAAATTCTAATTAAAGGCTTGCTACTTATGCCTAGATCTCGGACAACTGGAAATTTTATTGACCAGACTTTTTCAATTATAGCCAATATTTTATTACGAATAATTCCGACAACTTCAGAAGAAAAAAGGGCATTTACCTATTACAGAGATGGTGTGATTTGATTTTTTTTATTCAAGTCTTAGGAGAAAGACACATTAATCAGGATAGAAAGATTTGAAAAACCTCTACGCTTGTTGAAGGTGAAGTTTCTAAAAAAAAAGCAATTCCTTCTGTTGTGTACCCCCAATTAATGCAGCCTCGGATGCTTCAATTATCAATTCTAGCATTGAGCGAAAGGTTACACCTATGGCTATGGGTTATGGTTATGTATTGGCAAGTTAACCCTACTCCGCTAGTACCCATGGGCGGCATAGAGGAAGGAGGCACTACGCGTAGAAATTAACAACACGAAAACCTTGTTATAAAGTATCCCTTTTCCTTATTTTCTTTCCTTATAGGAATCGGGGCACAGAAGAATGGTTGGGACAATAAATCTCCATCTCGTTCGTATTTGGGATACCCATATAATCATCGAAGGCTGTTGAAGTGACTAATTCTTAGAGATTGAAGGGCGTTGAGGACAAAGAAATTGTTGGGGTTAACTTAATATCTAGTACCAACATGCTTGATGTTAAGAAAAGATCTTTGGCAAGAAGGTTGGCTAGAGATTTCTTGTAAAAACACTAGCCCCGCTCAGTTCATAATGAGATCACGATTTTTTGATTCTATGTATTAGTCTTATTATGCACATAAGGGAGGAGCCGTATGAGATGAAAATCTCACGTACGGTTCTGGAACGGAGATTCTTTGAATCAAAGACGACCGTAACGGATGTCTGCTCAATCCGAAGGAAATTATGCGGAAGCTTTACAGAATTATTATGAAGCCATGCGACTAGAAATTGATCCTTATGATCGAAGTTATATACTCTATAATATAGGCCTTATTCACACAAGTAATGGAGAACACACAAAAGCTTTGGAATACTATTTTAGGGCACTAGAACGAAATCCTTTCTTACCACAAGCTTTTAATAATATGGCTGTGATCTGTCATTACGTGCGACTATCTCCACTATAGAAAGAAAAAAAAGAAAAATCTACTAGTAAAAAAATAGGCTTTCTACATATGCATCGTCCAAAACAACGATTTGTATCAGCTGTAGCAAAGAAAGAACTTCAGAAAATCAAAATATGAAAAAAATAAAAGAAATATGCCTAGATATTTTATTCTATGGATAAAAGATCTAATTGTCTAATTGATAGGGGAAGCACCGTAAAGACCAATTAGCGAGATTTTTGCCGATACAATAAGAACTGCTTACTTAATGTCATAATTTGAGATTTAGGAATCCACTTATGTAATGGAGTCGACCCCGAAAAGGATTAAGCAGCGGTGTAGCATCAGATCCCAAAGATAGTAAGTCTTTTCTTTCTTACGAAGAAAGGTCTTTTTCAAAGATTCTATATAAATTTCTATATGAAAATATGAAACCGAGATAGTTACCTTTCAGAAAATTATAACGATAGTAGAACACCTACGCTTTATTCTTCTGTTTATTTGATTTTTCTGAAGGTGGGAGAAAAGATAAAACTAATTATTAATCAAATAAAAATTAAAAATTCAAGTTTGAAACTCATGGAATTAACCTCTTTTGATTAACTCGAGAATTAAAGTAGGACCATCAAAAGAATTGACTGCCGAGCCGTATGAGGTAGGAAACTCTCAAGTACGGTTCTAAGGGAAGGAATTTACCCGCCTATTCCGGCCGAGGAGAACAGGCCATTCGGCAGGGAGATTCGGAAATTGCGGAGGCTTGGTTCGATCAAGCCGCGGAGTATTGGAAACAAGCTATAGCACTTACTCCTGGAAATTATATTGAAGCACAGAATTGGTTGAAGATCACAAGGCGTTTTGAATAAGATATTCAAATAAGATAAGAACACTCTATCTATATCTATTTTATTTATTATTTTTATTTGCTTGATTATTTAGTATTTGTTTTTAGTATTTGTTATTTTTTTTCTATTTCTTAATTTAATTTCTTAGAATTAATTATTTGTTATCCCCATCAGTCAAATAAAACAAATCATTTCAAAGGGAAGACACAATCAAAGATTTTCATGAATTTCATTATATCCCCTTCTCTTCTTCTAAAATCGTTCCTTTTCGTTTAGTATTTCATAGGAATAAACGATACATAGATACAAAGAGTAGAAAGATACAAACAAAGAGTAGAAAATATCAATTTTCTAGATTTTCTATCTTTTTATTTTTCTTTTATGTTACTCTCTGTTACTCGTATTAATATTAAAGATGAAAATGAAAAAAAAAATGAATTTATGAATAAGGAATAAAAAAAAGATACTAAGGAATAGAGGAATACACAAAGTTGTACAAAAAGATAGTTTTTGTATCAATTCAAAGCCCAGAAAGGTCCGCTGAGCGCCTCGTAGATATGTCATAATAGATCCGAACACTTGCCCTGGATCGACTTCCAGATCATAATTGCTCTAGTGAATAACTAACGAAACCAAATAGATGGGGGATAAGGAATTATAAGCAT